ATAATTAAAGAAGTTCTATTTGTTCAATGAATTTCTCCTCCCCTAACCCTTTCTTTTTGTTTGTCTACAACTTCTTATGAATCTAAACAAAGGAGTTCCAATAGACCCGGAAAGCAAGGAATAGTAATTTTTGACGAACAAGAGAAAAAATCATTATTATTTCGATACAAGACGACACAAGAAAAGGGATTTTCCACCCTTTTCTTGTGTCGAATAGAAGATTAGGAAGACTAGTAATCCCCCCTAAAAGTATTTGTTCATTTCATTTTTCCCATCCTTCCCTTGTATTCTCTTCCTTTATATTTGTATGCCTATAGTCTATTACTAGGAATGGGATACACGTAATGAATTCCAGACATCCCACAAACAAAACAAAAACAGTATAAACAAAAAGGTTTACAGAATTTTTTGATCATACATAAGTATCGATCGACAATAATTTGTTGCTTTTTACCAACTTGTTGTTAAGGAATTTCTGGACCTAGAAATTCATTTCATACAATTGAACCTTTTCAAACTGTTTCTTTTTAAGAACCAAAAAAACTTGTGCCAAAATAACAGATGCCAAGAAGAGCAAAAGGCCTTGGACACGTAATGGATCTTGAAGCACTATTTCTGCATCTCCCTGACCAAACCCTCCTACATTGGGATTGCTTGTTAATGGTTGATCAAGCTTGATGGATTCACCCTCTGAAACAAGAAGTTCTGGTCCTGGAGGTATAATATCAACCACTTGATGTCCATCCGATGCATCAACTATGGTTATTTCATATCCTCCTTTTTCTTTACGTACTATTCTGCTTACTATACCTGCTGATGTAGCATTATAGACTGTATTGTTACTCTTGCTCCCATCAGGATAAATCTGACCCCTTCCTCTGTTCCCACCTACATATATGGGATATTTTAAGAAGTGAACGTCTTTCCTCGTAGCAGGGTCGGGGGAAAGAATGGGAAAGGCGATTTCACTATATTTCTGACCGGGAACAGGACCTATCACAAGAATATTTCTTTTATTGGGACGATAACTCTGAAAAGACAGATTTCCCATCTTTTCTCTCACCTCGGGAGAAATACGATCGGGTGGGGCTAATTCGAATCCCTCGGGTAAAATAAGAACAGCCCCTACATTCAAAGCCCCCTTTTTACCATTAGCAAGAACTTGTTTCAGTTGCATATCATAAGGGATTCGAACAACTGCTTCAAATACAGTATCAGGAAGCACGGCTTGCGGAACTTCAATATCCACGGGCTTATTAGCTAAATGGCAATTGGCACATACAATTCGTCCAGTTGCTTCTCGTGGGTTTTCATAACCCTGCTGCGCAAAAATGGGATATGCATTTGAAATAGATGCCCGAGTTATTACATATATCATGATCGATACAGAAATCGATTGAGTCATCTGTTCCTTTACCCAAGAAAAAGTATTTCTATTTTGCATGTCCAATCATTGATCCCGGAATTTCTACAATAAATTAGATAGGTAGCTAGTATAGTTCCCTATACACGAGTCTGTCATTGTACTGGGATAATTGTACTGGAATATAGGACGAATACCTTGAAGAGCTAGAAGTATAAAGAATTAAGTAAGATTGAAAATGCTTTCTTTATTTTATATACGAAGAAAGATTCTGATTTGATTGATATCAGGAGATCAAATGAGTTCTTCATTCATTCATTGAATGATAAATGACTACAAGTGAAGGAGATACACGATTTAAATAATAGAAGATCCAATATTTCACAATTGTATCTAGAATTACTGGAAAAGTGGAAACAAGACTAGATATAATTTGATCGTTATGAACCAATCCAAAATCGTTGTAGACCGAACCAATCATTAGTTCCCAACCATGGGTCGAATGAAATCCGATCCATAAATCAGTAACTAAAAGAATCAAAAAAGCTTTTATTGTGTCACTTAAGTTATAGAGGAATTCCTGAATCCAAGAATTAAGAATGACAAGTTCTTCATTACCCAGAATAAAATAACCACTTAGAATAGCGAAACAAATTATATTTGTCGAGAAATCCAAAATGATATGGAGATGATATTCATTGTGTGTTTTGACCAATTGTATCGTTTCCTTATGTATTCCTATACGAAGTTTTTGTATATGTGTCTCCGGGTACTCCTTTATCATTTCATCCAAGAGGAATAGTTCTTCCAATTCTATGAATCTTTCTAGAACGTTTTTCTCTTGAATATCATTCAAAAAAGTTTCGGATTTCCCGGTATTCCACCAATTAGTAACCCAAGGTTCCAGACATTTATTAAATGAGAGAGAGACCCACCAGGGCAAAAATATTATGGATGAAATATATGGGAGGGAGACCCAGGCTTTCTTTTTTTTTTCATTTTTATCCTAAAAGGACCCTTATTCTATTTCTATATTCCTTTCCTTCTAGATCCGAGATCTAAATTACTAGACAAAAATGGGAAATAGATCCATGGGTTCAATACCTTTTTATAGAACTCGTACTTCAGAGAAATATCAGATAGAGTCGACGGTTGTATTAAAAAGGAAATTAGCAAGTTTTTTCAATTTTTTCTTCAGTTCATTTCAAAATACTTCAATTGGTACGCGCAAGAAATAGGCCAATTCGGCAGCTTTTTGTTCAATTTCTCGTGGAGTAAAATACTCATCAGTACGAGTCAAGGGAATGGCTCCCTGGCCTCTGATTTCCATATAAAGGACACGACGAGGATAAAGACCCTCTTTAACCTCCATTCTGATGGATTGGATATCTCTCATAAGTAAGCGAAGGAAGATGCGACGATTTATTCCAGGAAATCCCCAACGAAAAATACACACTATTCCTTCTTTTCTATCGAATCGGTCATAACCACTACCTACATTCCATGAAATTGTGCACCACAAATAGGAGCTAATGAATAGACCTGCGATCCCATAGAAAGACATCACGATCCCTTGTGGAAAAAAAATAATTTGCTGAGATGGAAATACGGATATCAGATTCCTACCAAGATAACTGGAAGTTCCAACCACTAAGAATCCTAGTGAACCTAAAAAAAGGATACAGGCCCAGAAAAAATTACTTGTTTTTCGAGACCCCATTATAAGTTCTATCCATATATGTTCTGATCGCCAATTCATACTCTACTAGATCCAGTTGCATTCGATTGGAATTGAGAGAATAACCCAAATGAATTTTACTTTCTTGATCCCGAAGTCACTTTCATTAACTAGCACTATTCTGATGTAAACCGTTAATTGACTTTCCATTTAAATAAAATATTCGCCGATCCATTTTTAATTTAACCTGCTATACCTGCATATACATGCATTTATGCGGATATCATGTATCTGCATGCATAACAGTTCTTTCATTTGTGTTCGTAAAGAGTCACATATCGTACCATATTACACTAAATAAATATCTGTATTATGATCCAGTGTTGAAATAAATTGATGAGATTTGGTCCCATCGGATCTAGACAATTTTATTTTTTTGGACATGAAGAGATAAAGAAGCCATTGCAATTGCCGGAAATACTAGGCCCACTAAAGGCACAAAAATAGAGGGTAAGTTGAGATCTGTCATAGAATGGGTGCCTCGATTTAATATTTCTATCTATTAGAAAGAGAAAGATATCTTATGATATGATAAGTATATCTATTCTAAGTTAAGTATATATCATAAACAGTATTATATTTATAATATTATTTATTATATATAAATAATATAATTTATTATATATAAAAATAATAATTTATATTTATATTATATATTTATATATAAAAATATTATATATAATAATAATATTAGAATTATATTATAATTATTTATTAATAATTTATTTATTAAATTTAATAAAAAGTATTAATATTTAGAAATTAATATTTATAAGTAGTTAATAAGTGCAAGGAATGTAGAACTAATAAGTGTACTTATTCATCTTTCTACACGAATATGTATGATAATTCACTTTATTAATATATTTTATTATTCTTCTCCCATCCTTATTTCTTTCTATCTTTCTAATCTAATAAGGAGTTTATTATGAAAATAAAAGATTTTATTAGGAGTTTGCGACTCTAACTAATTCGATCCATCCAACAAACGGGGATTCATAGTAAAAAATGGGGGTTATCGATAGATATAGAAATAACTTCTATTCTCTATTTTATATTTATTTCTTTTTATTTTGATTTCGATATTTTTTTTTATTGTCTATTTTATTGTCTATATTAATACGTAAGAAGGCCAGATAATTTTTTTTTTATTTTCCCTAATTCTAATTCCTCGGAGGGAAAAAATTCACTTTTTATCCTGTTGATAGAGGGTTCGTGATTACTAATCATGAATAGAGGTAGGATAAAAAAATAGATCCGGAACTTCTAACTCTTATTACAAGTAGAACTTATGTCATCAAAGAAAACACCATGATTTTTAGTTTTTTTTTTGATTACGATGAACTAAATACTTGTTCGCTACAAATAACTGAAATTAGTGCTATACTTTATTAATTTTTTGAATTTTGATTCAAGGGAAAGAAACCGTGGAGCTGAAATAACTCACTCAGAACACCTTTTAAAGGATTACGTGGTACAATTGGGTCAAATAAACCTTTATGGAATAAATACTCAGCCGCTTGTGAACCATCGGGTACTGTCTTATTCAATGTTTGTTCAATTACTCTTTTACCCGCAAATGCAATGTAGGCATTAGGTTCAGCAACTATGACATCTCCCAACATACCAAAACTGGCTGTTACTCCACCGGTTGTAGGAGATGTAAGGATTGATACATAGAATAATTTGATATTTGATTGATAATTATATGAAGCGGAAGATATTTTAGCCATTTGCATCAAACTCAAACTTCCTTCTTGCATGCGCGCTCCTCCAGAAGCACACACAATAATGACAGGTAAAGATCGATTAGTAGCATACTCGATCAAACGGGTGATTTTCTCGCCTACTACGGATCCCATACTACCTCCCATGAACTTAAAATCCATAACTCCAATT